CCTAGATGTGAAAATAGAATAGTAAATAGAATAGTAATATGAATATGCAGAATTTTTCAATCAACAAAAAGGTATAAATAATTTGATTTCTTTTTTTATTCAAAGAATAAATAAGTGTAAATAGAAATGATGAAATAAGAAACAACGGCCAATGTCATAAAAATGATGAATCATAAATAGAGTTTAGGTTCGAATTCCATAGATAATATGAATGGGATTGTCTATAATGATAGAGAAATACAACATCTCCGCATATATAATTCTTAATTCTTATTCATCTACTTTGATATATATTAATAATATATTTATATTTATTTTTAAAAATGGGTTGGTTAAGTTTGAAAATGCACTCATTGAATGAGTAAACAATTGAATTGGATTCGGTTGGATAGTACCAACGAAATCGAGTACTAATTCCCATTTCTTATTAAATTAACCGATCTACTTGCTATCGGACATTTTTTTATTTTTGTTTGCAAAAAAAATTTCGACATATAATACTTTATTATTATGAGAATCAATCCTACTACTTCTACTTCGGGTCCTGGGGTTTCCGCTCTTGAAGAAAAAAACCTGGGGCGTATTGCTCAAATCATTGGTCCGGTACTGGATGTATCCTTTCCACCGGGCAAGATGCCTAATATTTACAACGCTTTGGTAGTTAAAGGTCAAGATACGGTTGGCCAGCAAATTAATGTAACTTGCGAGGTACAGCAATTATTAGGAAATAATCGAGTTAGAGCTGTAGCTATGAGTGCTACAGATGGTCTGATGAGAGGAATGGAAGTGATTGATACAGGAGCTCCTCTAAGTGTTCCAGTTGGTGGGGCGACTCTCGGACGAATTTTCAACGTTCTTGGAGAGCCTGTTGATAATTTGGGTCCTGTAGATACTCGCACAACATCTCCTATTCATAGATCTGCGCCTGCCTTTATACAGTTAGATACAAAATTATCTATTTTTGAAACGGGGATTAAAGTAGTGGATCTTTTAGCTCCTTATCGTCGTGGAGGAAAAATCGGGCTATTCGGGGGGGCCGGAGTGGGTAAAACCGTACTCATCATGGAATTGATCAACAACATTGCAAAAGCTCATGGAGGCGTATCCGTATTTGGCGGAGTGGGCGAACGCACTCGTGAAGGAAATGATCTTTACATGGAAATGAAAGAATCTGGGGTGATTAATGAACAAAATATTGCGGAATCAAAAGTCGCTCTAGTCTATGGTCAGATGAATGAACCGCCGGGAGCTCGTATGAGAGTTGGCTTGACTGCCCTAACCATGGCGGAATATTTCCGGGATGTTAATGAACAGGACGTACTTCTATTTATCGACAATATTTTTCGTTTCGTCCAAGCAGGATCCGAAGTATCCGCTTTATTAGGAAGAATGCCTTCCGCTGTAGGTTATCAACCCACTCTTAGTACAGAAATGGGTTCTTTGCAAGAAAGAATTACTTCTACCAAAGAGGGATCCATAACTTCTATTCAAGCCGTTTATGTACCTGCGGACGATTTGACGGACCCCGCTCCTGCCACAACATTTGCGCATTTAGATGCTACTACCGTACTATCAAGAGGACTCGCTGCAAAAGGTATCTATCCAGCAGTAGATCCTTTAGATTCAACATCAACTATGCTCCAACCTAGAATTGTTGGTGAGGAACATTATGAAACTGCGCAAAAAGTTAAGCAAACTTCACAACGTTACAAAGAACTTCAGGACATTATAGCTATCCTTGGGTTGGACGAATTGTCCGAAGAGGATCGTTTAACCGTAGCAAGAGCACGAAAAATTGAGCGTTTCTTATCACAACCCTTCTTCGTAGCAGAAGTTTTTACCGGTTCTCCAGGAAAATATGTTGGTCTAACAGAAACAATTAGGGGTTTTCAACTGATCCTTTCCGGGGAATTAGATGGTCTTCCGGAACAGGCCTTTTATTTGGTAGGTAATATCGATGAAGCTACCGCGAAGGCTATGAACTTAGATGTGGAGAGCAAATTGAAGAAATGACCTTAAATCTATGTGTACTGACCCCTAATCGAATTGTTTGGGATTCGGAAGTGCAAGAAATAATTTTATCGACTAATAGCGGCCAAATTGGTGTATTACCAAATCACGCACCTATTGCCACGGCTGTAGATATAGGAATTTTGAGAATACGTCTTAACGACCAATGGTTAACAATAGCTCTGATGGGCGGTTTCGCTAGAATAGGCAATAATGAAATAACCATTTTAGTAAATGATGCAGAGAGGGGCAGTGACATTGATCCGCAAGAAGCTCAACAAACTCTTGAAATAGCTGAAGCTAATTTAAGTAGCGCTGAAGGCAAGAGACAAACAATTGAGGCAAATTTAGCTCTCCGACGAGCTAGGACGCGAGTCGAGGCTATCAATACAATTTTATAACTAGTTGTTGGTGCGTCCGAATAGAATATAGAAGAATAAAGAAAAAGAAATTTTGATTATACACCATATTCTATTTGGATTCTACCGATTGAATCCAATCAAGTGTAATCAGATTTTGGTGCAACAAGAAACAACTCAAAAAATAGAAAAAATAAGAAGTAGTAGGGTATGGAAAAGATACAAAATAAATCAAAAAAAGAAGGTGGGTAGAAATACTTATTAGATACCATTGGCTGTGCGGTATCTAATAAGTTCTACCTACTATTGGATTTGAACCAATGACTCCTGCCGTATGAAAGCAATACTCTAACCGCTGGGTTAAGTAGGTCATTTATTATCATAAAGAAAAAAAAAAGGAACCCGTCACATTGATAGATTATAGATGGAATCTTATTTCTAAGCAATACCCTTGACAGGAAACAGATCAGAGAGCTATCATGTCAGATTATGCAATACTCACCTTGACAAGAATTTATATAATGATAAAATATTTATCACAAACACAAGGGCCATAGCTCAGTTGGTAGAGCACCTCGTTTACACGCGCGCCAATGTTTTTTCAGAGGAGTCCATCATGTAATCAACAGAATTTATCTTAGTAAAAAGTCGACGTCTTACTCCATGGATTCGAAGGAACAAGAGAACAATAGCCTGACAAATGGTTGGTTGGTCCAATTGAGGTCCCAATTTAGGCGCCAAGAAATAGAACCCATCATTGATTTGATAATTGATAAGGTGAATATTCAGTCCATTCAATGCTAGGCATAATGAGTATAAGTACCTCAAAAAAATCTCTTTTTGTCCTATGAACTTGAAGGTGTATGAAGTTTCATATTTGATGCTTTGGGCAGAGCGATAGAGACTCCATTTAACTTAGGTTGATATAGGCCGAAGGCAGACCTACGTCAAGATAACTCTTTTTTGAAACACTTTGGTATTGCTACTGAATAAAAATAAAGAGTCAGAGCACGCGGAGCCATCTCGTTATCTTTCTGTTAAGAAAAAGGATGGCGGACTCGCTGATATTTATATCAGTTGATGAAAGAGCCCAATGCAAAAAAAAAATGCACGTTGGGTCTTTGAAACAGTTCGAATCATTTTGATAATAATAAGTTTGATCTGTTTTACCGAGAAGGTCTACGGTTCGAGTCCGTATAGCCCTAATTTTTCATTAATGTAAATTTCCAATTCAAAAATCGTAATTCGATATATCATATATATCATAAAGTAATAAATAGAATCGAGTAATCGAAAAATACAAATTTTAGGAGGTTTCAATGAAGTATCCTCCTAAATTTACTAGACGATTTCGTATCGTTATAGTAATGAATGTCATTTTAATTGAAAAAAAAAAATAAATCTATTAGAAAAATGGATTTTTATTTCTTTTGGTTATATCAGCTTAGTGTTTGGATTCTCACCGAAGGTTTTGGCCGCGGGGAGCCACAATCCAGGACTAAGCCTTGGTTCCCCCTAGCCCGGATCGAACCCCTTGAAGATCGGCTCGCTCAAAAGAGCATCCGAGAAGAACGAGAGGAATTGTCAAAAGACATGAAACGGATGGCGATGAGGGTCCAACACAGCAGGATACAGATGGTGCGTGTATGCGCGAATAGGAGAATAAACTATCTCCCATTCCATTCATTCGTCAAATTAGAACCGAATTTCTAATTTTGGTTTAGATTCTATGTAGATCAAGAACTACATGAGTTGCTTAACTTACTACGTGAGTTTGATTATAATTGTCAGTCATGGATAGATTCTCTATTTTATAGAGACATAGAATTTCCTCAGCTCTACGAGGTGGAGAGTGCCGTCGCCAAGATGCCCGGAAATCAAGCCCAAACGATTTTGGGAGAGCCCGTTGAAACGCTTACTTCTTTATCAACCCAGCAATGAGCAAACTTAGCCAAAAAAGCAGGTTATTCAATAATTAATTCAATTATAAATAAAATATTTGATCATCGAAAAACTGAAAGGCATTTACCCAACCGACGGTTGGGTAAATGAACGAGGAGTCCGCGAAAAAGCCTTTTCAAAAAATATCAAAAATTCCATCCATAAAATGGAAGTTCCAACAACAACAACAACAAATCCCCATTCTCTTACCGGGGTCAACCAAGGGAATTTCCCCAGTTTTCCACAATTGGAAAATAGAGCAAATTCGAATCTTTAAAATTCGATCCAAAAAGGTAAGTGACCGGTAATTGTTCTTATTTTATTTGATACATTTCAGTGAGTAATGTTCGTGAATTAGGTGAAGGAAGGTACGGAAAGAGAGGGATTCGAACCCTCGGTAAACAAAAGCCTACATAGCAGTTCCAATGCTACGCCTTGAACCACTCGGCCATCTCTCCTAAAGAATCTTATGATTATGACCTAGAAAACGAGTAAATAGCGAGTCATTCATAGTATTGCAGTCTTCATCTTATTGCAGTATAGGTATGCCTGATCAATTATAAAAACAATAGAAAAAAAAAAAATAGAAAACGTTTCATCAAAGAAAGATCTTCCTTCGGGGTTCGATGGATAAAAAATCTTTTTTTATTGTTAAAATAAAAGACATTACATTAAAAACAAAAGATATAT